GATCGTGGAAGAATCAAAAAATCTTATTTACGTTCAATTATGAATGATTCAATCACTTCGACAGAGGATTCCGTAGAAACTGTTTGGATAAATAAGATTCATGATATCCTTCCTACTGATTGCTTTATTAGCAGAACATCGAGGAATTGATTCAGAAAACCAAACGAGATACTTGAACTTTCCATTTGATAGAGTTACAACTGATCCTAATAATCAAACAATTAGGAATGAATCCATTGGACTTCAAGAAATCGGTAAAAGGGTGCCCCGATGGTTATACAGATTGACCGAAGATTTGGAAGAACAGGAGGACGAAGATGAGGAAGAATCCACAGAGGATCATGGGATTCGTTCAAGAAAAGCCAAACGTGTGGTAATTTTGACTGATAATGATAACAATAAAACGTGTGATAATTTTGAGTGATATTGATAACAATACCAATACTGATACTAGTACCAAAAATACTACTAATAGTGATCAAGGAGAAGAGTTGTCTTTGCTACGTTACTCGCAACAATCAGATTTTCGTAGGAATCTAATCAAAGGATCGATGCGCGCTCAAAGACGTAAAACAGTTATTTGGGCAAAGTTTCAAGTAAATGCTCATTCCCCCCTTTTTTTGGACAGAATATACAAAAGATTTTATTTTTATTTTGATATCTCTGGAATGATGAACCGCATTTTTAGGAAGAGGATCGTTAACGATCCGGAATTACAAACTTCAGATTCTCAGAAGGAGAGGTTAAAAGAGGAAGAGAAAAAAGAAGAGCATAAAAAAAAGGAGGATGAACGGACAACAATAGCAGAACTTTGGGATACTATTCCATTTGTTCAAGCAATAAGAGGTTTTATGCTAGTAATCCAATCGACTCTTAGAAAATACATCATATTGCCTTCATTGATAATAGCCAAAAATAGTGGCCGTATGTTATTATTTCAACTCCCCGAGTGGCACGAGGATTGGAAGGCGTGGAGTAAAGAAATGCATGTTAAATGTACCTATAATGGTGTTCAATTATCAGAAACAGAATTTCCAAAAGACTGGTTAACCGACGGTATTCAGATAAAGATCCTATTTCCTTTCGTTCTGAAACCTTGGCGTAGATCTAAGCTAGGATCCCATCATACAGATCGAACGAAGAAGAAAGAAAAAAAAAAACCTTTTTGTTTTTTAACGATCTGGGGAATGGAAGCTGAACTACCTTTTGGTTCTCCCCGAAAAAGGCCTTCCTTTTTTGAACCCATTTTGAAAGAATTCCAACAAAAAATGAGAAAAGTGAAAAAAAAACGGTTTCTATTTCTAAGAGTTTTCAAAAAAAGAACAAAAGGGTTTCTAAAGAGATCAAAAGAAAAAACAAGATGGGTTATCAAACTAGTTCTATTTATAAAAAGAAAAATGAAAGAACTTACAACAGAAAACCCAATTGTAGGACTGAGGAAAGTCAAAGTATCTGAACCAAATGAAAATAGAAAAGATTCCATAATCAGTAATAAGATAACCCCGGAATCATCTCTTAGAGTTGGATCCATGGATTGGACAAATTATTCACTGATAGAAAAAAAAATGAAGGATCGAGCTGATAGGACAACTCCAATCAGGGATCAAATAGAAAGGATCACAAAAGACAAGAAAGATAATTTTCTAACTCCAAATATAAATATTAGTACTAACGAGCGAAGTTGTAGTGATAAAAGACCAGAATCGCCGAAAAATACAAATATTTGGCAGATATTAAAAAGGAGAAGTGCCCGATTAATAAGCAAATGGCACTATTTTCTAAAATCTTTTATTCACAGAATATACATAGATATCTTTCTATGCGCCATTAATATTCCAAAGGTCAATGCACAACTTTTCCTTGAATTAAGAATAAGAAAAAAAATGGATAAATACATTTTCAATGCTGAAACAAATAAAAAGAAAATGAATTTTATTTCGACTCTCAAATCGCTTTCTAATATTAGAAAGCGATTTGAGAGTCGAAATAATTCACAGATTTATTGTGACTTATCTTTTTTGTCCCAAGCATATGTATTTTACAAATTATCACAAACCCAGGTTATTAACTTGGATTACTTGAAATCCCTATTTCAAGTAATATTAATATAAAGGACTATTTTTTGGCACGAGGAATATTTGATTCTGAATCAAGACATAAGCAACTGCCGAATTTGAAAATAAATGAATGGAAAAACTGGTTAAGGGGTCATTATCAATATAATTTATCTCATACTAGATGGTCTCGATTAGTACCGCGAAAGTGGCGAAATGAGGTCAATCAACACCATAGGAGTAAAAAGAAAGACTCAAGGGATTCCTATGAAAAAGACCAATTCAAATTAATTCATTACGAGAAAAAGAATTCTTATGCAGTGGATTTATTGCCGAGTCCTAAAGCAAAATTTGAAAAACACTACAAATATGATCTTTTATCCCATAAATATATTAATTATGGGTATAGGAAGGACTCATATATTTATGGATTCCCATTACAAGTAAACGGGAGCCGAGAGATTCCATATAATTACAACACACATAAATCCGAACTTTTTTATGTACCTGGCGATATAGCTATTAGCAATTATCTAGGAGAGGAATATATTATCGGTACGGATAAAAATCCGGATAGAAAATATTTTGATTGGAGAATCATCCATTTTTGTCTTAGAAACAATACAATATTGAGACCTGGGGCAATATGAATACCAAGATCCACACTAATAAAAATACTAAGATTGGGACTAATAATTATCAAATAATTAATAAGAAAGAGATATTTTATCTCACGATTCATCAAGAAATCAACCCATCCAATCAAAAAAATAACCTTTTTGATTGGATGGGAATGAATCAAGAAATCCTATATCGTCCCAGATCAAATCTGAAATCTTGGTTCTTCCCAGAATTTATGCTACTTTATGAGGTTTATAAGACTAAACCGTGGATCATACCAATCAAATTACTTCTTTTCAATTTAGATGGAAATCAAAATATTAGTCAAAAGAAAAACATCAAGGGAAATCAAAAAAGGAGGGAGCTTCATATATCATCTAATCAAAAAGAACATCGTGAATTAGAGACTCGGAACCAAGAAGAAAAAGAACGGCAGGACCAAGGGAATCCTGGATCAGGTGCACAAAACCAAAAAGATGTTGAAGAGGATTCTACGCGATCAGACAGTAAGAAACGTAGCAAGAAAAAGAAAACCAAGAGCAATAAAGAAGCGGAACTAGACTTCGTCCTGAAAAGATATTTTCTTTTTCAATTGAGATGGGACCATCCTTTGAATCAAAAAATGATCAATAATATCAAGATATATTGTTTCCTGCTTAGGCTGAAGGATCCAAGGCATATTGTCCGAGCCTCTATTCAAAGAGGAGAAATATGCCTGGCTGCAATGAAGATTCGGAAGGAGTTAGCCGTTACAGATTTGATAAAAAGGGGAATATTAATTCTCGAACCTATTCGTCTGTCTATTAAATGGGATGGACAATTTATTATGTATCAAACCATAGGTATTTCCTTGGTACATAAGAGTAAGCACAAAACTAATCGAAGATGCCGAGAAAAAAGATATGTTGATGAGAATTATTTCGATGTATCCATTGAACGACATGGAAGGATGCTTGTGAATAGAGACAAGAATAATTATGATTTGCTTGTTCCTGAAAATATTCCATCTCTTAGACGTCGTAGAGAATTGAGAATTCTAATTCGTTTCAATTCTGGAAATGGGAACATTGTGGATAGAAATCCAGTATTTTTGAATGGGAACGACGCACATAACTGTGAGCAATTTGTGGATAGGGACAAGCATCTTGATACAGATACAAATAAATTCATGAAATTGAAATTCTTTATTTGGCCCAATTATCGATTAGAAGATTTAGCTTGCATGAATCGCTATTGGTTTGATACCAATAATGGAAGTCGTTTCAGTATGTCAAGGATCCATCTGTATCCATGATTCAGAATTAGTTGATGGTACAGTCAATTTCCTATACATTACAGGACAGGACATATCCGCTATATGGGGACAGACATCTGTACACACACGTGTCATGTTATATTCTGATAATGATACTGATTCAGTGGCGTATCAATTGGATCTAGGAATGAATCAGCAGGATCTTCTTAGGCCCAAAATAGAAACAAAAAAAAAAAAAAATATGAATAAATCCGGATTATTGTCTGCACCAGATCAAAATGACTGGCATTATTATTCCTGATCAGGAAAATCCATATCTGTGGAAAAGAAAGGAACAAAAAAAAAAGAGAAGAATTTTTTGGATTTTATGTTATGGTAAGAAAATCGTTCACCTCAGTTATTCCCCAAGAGGAAAAGAAGGGGTCTGTTGAATTTCAAGTATTCAGTTTCACCAATAAAATACGGAGACTTACTTCACATTTAGAATTGCACAAAAAAGATTATTTATCTCAGAGAGGTCTGCGGAGAATTCTTGGAAAACGTCAACGGCTGTTGGCTTATTTGTCAAAGAAAAATCGAGTACGTTATAAGGAATTAATCAGTCAGTTGGATATTCGCGAGCCAAAGACTCGGTAATTGGAAAATTCGTTTGTTCGGTTCATTAGATCTTGCATTTTGATGAATCTAGTTTCGTTTTCAGCAATTCATAGAATAATGAATCGGGGAAGAAAACATATGACTGTACCAGCTACAAGAAAAGACCTCATGATAGTTAATATGGGTCCTCACCACCCATCAATGCATGGTGTTCTTCGACTCATCATTACTCTAGATGGTGAAGATGTTATTGACTGTGAACCCATATTGGGTTATTTACACAGAGGGATGGAAAAAATTGCAGAAAACCGAACAATTATACAATATCTCCCTTATGTGACACGTTGGGATTATTTAGCTACTATGTTCACAGAAGCAATAACGGTAAATGCAGCAGAAGAATTGGGAAATATTCAAATACCTAAAAGAGCCAGTTATATCAGAGTAATTATGCTGGAGCTGAGTCGTATAGCTTCTCATTTGTTATGGCTTGGACCTTTTATGGCTGATATCGGTGCACAAACTCCTTTCTTCTATATTTCCAGAGAAAGAGAATTGCTATATGATCTATTCGAAGCTGTCACAGGTATGAGAATGATGCATAATTATTTCCGTATCGGAGGAGTGGCTGCTGATCTACCTCATGGCTGGATAGATAAATGTTTGGATTTCTGCGATTATTCTTTAACAGGAGTTGCTGAATATCAAAAGCTTATTACGCGCAATCCTATCTTTTTAGAACGAGTTGAAGGAGTGGGCTTTATTGGTGAAGAGGAAGCAATAAATTGGGGGTTATCAGGACCAATGCTACGAGCTTCCGGAATACAATGGGATCTTCGTAAAGTCGACCATTATGAGTGTTATGATGAATTCGATTGGGAAGTCCAGTGGCAAAAAGAAGGAGACTCATTAGCTCGTTATTTAGTACGAATTGGTGAAATGACGGAATCCATAAAAATTATTCAGCAGGCTCTGGAAGGAATTACCGGGGGGCCCTATGAAAATTTGGAAGTCCGGCGCTTTGATAGAGCAAGGGATTCCGAATGGAATGATTTTGAATATAGATTCATTAGTAAAAAGCCTTCTCCCGCTTTTGAATTGTCGAAGCAAGAACTTTATGTGAGAGTAGAAGCCCCAAAGGGAGAATTAGGTATTTTTCTGATAGGAGATAATAGTGTTTTTCCCTGGAGATGGAAAATTCGTCCACCAGGTTTCATCAATTTGCAAATTCTTCCTCAGCTGGTTAAAAGAATGAAATTGGCTGATATCATGACGATACTAGGTAGTATAGATATCATTATGGGAGAAGTTGATCGTTGAAATGATAATTGATACGACAGAAATACAAGTTATCAATTCTTTTTCCAGATCGGAATCCTCAAAAGAGTTCTATGGACTCATATGGCTGCTTGTGCCTATTTTGACTCCTGTATCGGGAATCATAATAGGGGTATTAGTGATTGTGTGGTTAGAAAGAGAAATATCCGCAGGGATACAACAGCGCATTGGGCCTGAATATGCCGGCCCCTTGGGGATTCTTCAAGCTCTAGCAGATGGGACGAAACTACTTTTCAAAGAAGATATTCTCCCATCTAGAGGAGATATTCGTTTATTCAGTATCGGACCATCTATAGCGGTCATATCAATTCTACTGAGTTATTTAGTAATTCCTTTTGGCTATCGCCTTGTTATAGCAGATATCAGTATAGGTGTTTTTTTATGGATCGCCATTTCAAGTATTGCTCCCATTGGACTTCTTATGTCAGGATATGGGTCGAATAATAAATATTCTTTTTCAGGTGGTCTCCGAGCTGCTGCTCAATCTATTAGTTATGAAATACCATTAACTCCATGTGTGTTATCAATATCTCTACGTGTGATTCGTTGAAACATTCACTTTTATCTCCTTCCTTTTTTCTAGGAAAAACGTTGAATAGATAGAATATCTATCTTTATTTTGATTCATCATTCGGATCGATGAGCTCAACCAGATAGTTAATTGAGTGAAACAAAACTGCTTATGAATTCGCAGTAAGAAGATTGAGTCTCATTCCCTATGTACGAGAGTAAAGTGGAAGTAAACATAAGCAGTGGAAACTGTTTACCCCAGATCGGTTGATTAGTCATCATGTCTTGAAGCGGGTGTAAAAGATCAACTGTATGGAGTTTCTACTATTGTAGGTATTACCATACCGGGGATCAATCAAAAATGAGTGGACGGTTAGGAACACCAAGGTGCACAAAGGATTAGTAATGGAGATGATGTAAGATATCCAGAGAGATATTTCTGCATTAAACGGAATCATAATGAGGGCTTGAGGTTGGTAGAAATGATCAAGCAGTATTTCCCCATGATCCCGATTCAGAGTATGCTCCTATCCACTGATTAAAGAATAACTATCAGGAACGAAGTAATCCTTTATTTTCTAGAGCCCCCTCTGCGAACGAAGAACAGGAATGAAAGAAGAGGCGAAGAACAGGAATGAAAGAAGAGGTCTTTGTTTATTCTTTCTTTCCTCCATCCATACCCATTTATCCAGATGGAATTCTTATCATGATTCATGAACTAGTGTAATGTCTAACTCTTCTTCGTAATCGAAAGATAGGGGTCGAAATATCTATTAGCGAGTATTTTATTGAAAGATCGAGTTATTACTGAACAAAGAAAAATCGAAAATCGTAAAGGATGAGATGAATTCAGAAGCTCTTTTTATTTGTTATTAATTAAAGCAGACAGAATTCCATTGGTCTAATTTGGGACACTCCGATGCATCTTTACTCTACCCTACAAACATGCCGAGGTAATACCAAACCAGTCCTTAGATTTCTTCGTGGCCATCGAGGAGCCGTATGAGGCTGAGGTCTCATGTACGGTTCTGGAATAGAGATGGGACAGTGATGTTATCATCGACTATAATTATCTAACAGTTCAAGTACAGTTGATATAGTTGAGGCACAGTCAAAATATGGGTTTTGTGGATGGAATCTGTGGCGTCAACCCATAGGGTTTATAGTTTTTCTAATCTCTTCCCTAGCGGAATGTGAGAGATTGCCCTTTGATTTACCAGAAGCAGAAGAGGAATTAGTAGCAGGTTATCAAACCGAATATTCAGGTATTAAATCTGGTTTATTTTACGTTGCTTCTTACCTAAATCTACTAGTTTCTTCATTATTTGTAACAGTTCTTTACTTAGGCGGATGGAATCTTTCTATTCCGTACATATCAATTCCTGAACTTTTCGGAATAAATAAAACCGGTGGAGTCTTTGGAAGGACAATCGGTATCCTTATTACATTAGCAAAAGCTTATTTGTTCCTGTTCGTTCCTATCACAACAAGATGGACTTTACCCAGGATGAGAATGGACCAACTTTTAAATCTTGGATGGAAATTTCTTTTACCTATTGCTCTAGGTAATCTATTATTGACAACTTCTTCCCAACTCATTTCACTCTAACAGAATAGGATATTCTAGATTCATAACCTCTCGGAAGCAAGAGAAAGAAACATCAAATTATTCATGGATAGCCACGATATGTTCCCTATGCTGAATGGGTTCATGAATTATGGTCAACAAACAGTACGAGCTGCAAGGTACATTGGTCAAAGTTTCATGATTACCTTATCTCACACGAATCGTTTACCTGTAACTATTCAATATCCTTATGAAAAATCGATCACATCAGAGCGTTTTCGTGGTCGAATCCACTTTGAATTTGATAAGTGCATTGCTTGTGAAGTATGTGTTCGCGTATGCCCGATAGATCTACCCGTTGTTGATTGGAGATTGGAAACCGATATTAGAAAAAAAAGATTGCTTAATTATAGTATTGATTTTGGAATCTGTATATTTTGTGGTAACTGCGTCGAGTATTGCCCGACAAACTGTTTATCAATGACTGAAGAATATGAACTTTCTACTTATGATCGTCACGAATTGAATTATAATCAAATTGCGTTGGGTCGGTTACCAATGTCAGTAATTGGAGATTACACAATTCGAACAATTATGAATTCGACTCAAATGAAAATAGCCGTGGATAAATCCCTTGATTCAAGAACAATTACCAATTACTAAGATTCAGTTTTGATCTAAGGGAGGGAAGTTTCTTTCATTTTGGTTGGTCAGTAACTACAAACGATAACTATATTTGATTTGTTAGAATCCAGGCTTAATTTGTATGATGATTTCGAAAATATATCTATTGTCTGCGATGATTTCGAAAAGGAAGAACTCTTTTTTTTTAAAAAAAAAAAAAAAGAACCCTTTTTCCTTTTCTTTTTTGATGGGCCTGGTCAGTAAAATACGGTCATGAAATATTTCTACTTATTTATCTCATATTTTACACATAATGGATTTACCTGGACCAATACATGATATTCTTTTAGTATTTCTGGGATCAGGTCTTATATTAGGCGGTCTGGGAGTGGTATTACTTACCAATCCAATTTATTCTGCCTTTTCATTGGGATTGGTTCTTGTTTGTATATCCTTATTCCATATTCCATCGAACTCCTATTTTGTAGCTGCTGCACAGCTCCTTATTTACGTCGGAGCCATAAATGTCTTAATCGTATTTGCTGTGATGTTCATGAATGGTTCAGAATATTACAATTATTTCCACCCTTGGACCGTCGGAGACGGGGTCGCTTCACTGGTTTGTACAAGTATTCTTTTTTCACTAATTGCTACTATCCTAGATACGTCATGGTACGGGATTATTTGGACTACAAGATCAAACCAGATCGTAGAGCAGGACCTGATAAGTAACGTTCAACAGATTGGGATTCGTTTATCAACAGACTTTTATCTTCCATTTGAACTCATTTCTATAATTCTTTTAGTTGCTTTGGTAGGTGCAATTGCTATGGCTCGTCAGGAATAAATACTTAGAATTAGAAATCCCAAATCCAATAAATGAAAAGAAGGAAACAAGAAATAAGGTCTTGTTCTGTGTTATCACATCTATTTTCCTTCAATTAGTTTCATTCTATTTTAATATTGTTGATATATTCATTCAATTGAAAAGTTTGTTTTTAGTTCGACCCATTACCAATAACTCCCTTTGTCCCATACTTCTTATATTATAGTCAACCGAATCAGTTAAATTCTTTGTTGTTCATATTGAAATGAATGGAGATTTATGAGGAGTTGGTCAATGATGCTCGAGTATGTACTTGTTTTGAGTGCCTATTTATTTTCTATAGGTATCTATGGATTGATCACAAGCCGAAACATGGTTAGAGCACTTATGTGTCTTGAGCTTATACTGAATGCTGTTAATATGAATCTCGTAACATTTTCTGATTTATTTGATAGTCGCCAATTAAAAGGAGACATTTTCTCAATCTTCGTTATAGCGATTGCAGCCGCTGAAGCAGCTATTGGGCCAGCTATTGTTTCGTCCATCCATCGTAACAGAAAATCAACTCGTATCAATCAAGCTAATTTGTTGAATAAATAGTTGTAATCATATAAATAAAGACATATAGAATATTCGCCAAACCAATTAGAATTAGCAAAATGTGTACGACTCATATCATACGCCCACGTTTGCTGAAACGTACGAAATCAAAGTATCTTGGCCCTTTTTCTCATGAACAGATTCAGAAATAGATTAATAAAAAAATTCTGGTAACCTACTGATTCGTCTGGTGTCTACAATATAAGATTCATTTACTACTGATTCTACCGGATCGAAAATTTATGACGTTCCAAAAATTTATAGATCCAATGTCACATTCAGTAAAAATTTATGATACATGTATAGGGTGTACTCAATGTGTACGAGCCTGCCCCACAGATGTATTGGAAATGATACCTTGGGACGGATGTAAAGCTAAGCAAATTGCTCCTGCTCCAAGAACAGAGGACTGTGTAGGTTGTAAGAGATGTGAATCTGCTTGTCCAACAGATTTCTTGAGTGTACGAGTTTATTTATGGTATGAGACAACTCGCAGTATGGGTCTAGCTTATTGATACGTCCCAGAAAACTCCTCTTGAATCCATTTGATTCCTCTTTACCGACAAAAACCCGTGCTCGGAATAATCTCTTTTATCGAGCACGGGTTTTTCTGGTCAAAGTGTATCTTGTCTTTACCACGAGTCATTTTCCTTGGTTAACAATCATTGTTGTTTTGCCGATATCCGCGGGTACTTTAATTTTATTTCTTCCTTATAGAGGAAATAAGGCGGTTAGATGGTATACAATATGCATATGCTTATTGGAACTCCTTCTAATAACCTATGCATTTTGTTATCATTTCCAATTGGACGATCCATTAATCCAATTGGAGGAGGATTATAATTGGATAAATATTTTTGATTTTCACTGGAGACTGGGGATCGATGGACTTTCGATAGGCCCTGTTTTATTGACGGGATTCATCACGACTTTAGCCACTTTAGCGGCTCGGCCAGTTACTCGAGATTCGCGATTGTTCCATTTTCTGATGTTAGCAATGTACAGTGGTCAAATAGGATCATTTTCGTCTCGAGACCTTTTACTTTTTTTCATGATGTGGGAGCTAGAATTAATTCCTATTTACCTACTTCTATCCATGTGGGGGGGGAAGAAACGTCTGTACTCAGCTACAAAGTTTATTTTGTACACTGCAGGGGGTTCCATTTTTCTCTTAATGGGAGTTCCGGGTATGGGTTTATATAGTTCCAATGAACCAACATTCAATTTGGAAACGTTAACTAATCAAATGTATCCCGTGGCATTAGAAATAATATTTTATATTGGCTTCTTTATTGCTTATGCTGCCAAATCACCGATTATACCCCTACATACATGGTTACCAGATACCCATGGAGAAGCACATTACAGTACATGTATGCTTCTAGCTGGAATCTTATTAAAAATGGGAGCATATGGATTGGTTCGAATCAATATGGAATTATTACCTCATGCCCATTCTATATTTTCTCCCTGGTTGATGATAATAGGAGCTATTCAAATAATCTATGCAGCTTCAACTTCTCCTGGTCAACGCAATTTAAAAAAAAGAATTGCCTATTCCTCCGTATCTCATATGGGTTTCATAATCATAGGAATTAGTTCCATAACCGATACAGGACTCAATGGGTCCATTTTACAAATAATCTCTCATGGATTTATTGGTGCTGCACTTTTTTTTCTTGCAGGAACGACTTACGATAGAATACGTCTTGTTTATCTCGACGAAATGGGGGGAATAGCTATACTAATGCCAAAAATTTTTATGATGTTCAGTAGCTTCTCGATGGCTTCTCTTGCATTGCCCGGAATGAGTGGTTTTGCTGCAGAATCGGTAGTATTTTTGGGAATAATTACCAGCCCGAAATACCTTTTAATGCCAAAAATACTAATTACTTTTGTAATGGCAATTGGAATGATATTAACTCCTATTTATTCATTATCTATGTCACGTCAAATCTTCTATGGATACAAGGTATTCAATGTTTCAAACTCTTCTTTTTTGGATTCTGGACCGCGAGAGCTATTTATTTTGATCTGTATCCTTTTACCCGTAATAGGTATTGGTATTTATCCCGATTTCGTTCTCTCGCTATCAGTTGCCAAGGTGGAAGCTATTCTATCTAATTACTTTCATAGATAGCTTTCATCAACAAGACATAAAAAAAATCATCCTGAAAAAACAAAAGAAAAAAAAAAGATGCTTCTTGGTATTCTTCAGTGCATTTCGTGACTTTAAACTTTAATTAGATGTTTAATGTGAATGAACCATAACTATGTAATCCTATTCCTAATAGATTGACCCCAAAATAGCAGATCCAAATTATAAGAAATCCTATAGAAGCCACAATTGCCGAATTAGTACCTTGTAAACTTTTATTTGTTCTAGTATGTGAATAAATCGCGGATATAGTCCAAGTAATAAATGCCCAAGTTTCCTTGGGGTCCCAATTCCAATAAGATCCCCATGCCTCATTAGCCCATACTGCTCCTGAAAGAATACCTATTGTTAAAAAGGTAAACCCTAGGCCAATGACACGATAACTCCAACGATCCAATCGCTGAGTCAATTGATACCTGTGATAATTTCTAAATAAAAGAAAAGAAGTATTTTTCAAAACACTTCTTTTTTCATTCAAGTAATTGATCTCACCAAATGAAAATGGCCAGATTAATAAACGATTGGTAAAACCAATCATATCTATGTTTTTTCTAAATGTAATGACTAGAAGAGCTATTGATAATAATGAGCCACATAAAAGAGCTGCGTAGCTCAATAACATCATACTTACGTGCATCATTAACCAATGGGATTGTAGAGCAGGTACTAATATTGCAGATTGATGTATTTCGGTTGAAAGCCCCGAAGTGGCAAAGCCTTGGGTACAAATAGCACTTGGTGCGGTTATTGCGCTGAAATTATTCTTATGGTTCCATATTTTAGGAACCATATGAATAATAGAAAAACTCCACGAAAGGAATATTAATGATTCATATAAATTATTTAAAGGGAAATGTCCGGAATAAATCCAACGGGTAACTAATAATCCTGTTATACAGAAAAAAGTAGCTATCATGCCTTTTTCTGACGAATCACATAGTCCTATGATTTCGTGGACTAATAGGGTCATCAAATGAGTCGTAATGACGATTGCAATGATTGAAAAAGAGATGTGAGTTAATATATGTTCTAAAGTCAAAAATATCATAAAAAAATCATTAAAAAAAGAGGGGATCCCTCAATTATGGAATGGAAATCGGGAATTCCATTTATTATTCTTATAAGGGCCCTTATGCACCCTTTAAGGGATGCCGCCACTCGGATTCGAACCGAGATGCTCTAGCACTGCTTCCTAAGAGCAGCGTGTCTACCAATTTCACCATGGCGGCTTGCTCGAAGTAATAATAGCCCACCCATGGAAAATCGTCCAGATTGAAGGATTCAACACAATATATTTTTAGGCAAAATTCCAATCAATCAATAAAGAGCCATTCAAATATTTATTTGAACGTTCAATAATCCTTAGTATGGCGCTATAGTGTCAGTTTTCACAATGGACTTTCGCGTAGTAGGTGTTCTCCTGGAACAGTTGGAACTAGGTAGTTCTGTCTTTAGTTGAGGAATAGAAGTTAGAATTGTCCTTTATTTTTGATTTTTCTATCTCGTTTTTTGATGATTCATTTATCATTTATCTGATTCCACGGATCCCAAATAGAAATTTGAGTAGAAAACAAATAGGATTTTTTATGTTAAAAAAATTTTTTTTTTTTTTGGGGGGGGGGGGGGGGGACCGTTTTGGGGAACCTGTAGACAGAATCATTCTTATTCTACATATCATAACAGGCAGTTCTATCTGATATTGAGAAGTTAAGAATATTAGTTGATATGAATCATTCATCTTATAAATCATCCAATTCATCAAATCATGTCGATTCAGATGAATCCAAGGGTTTAGTATTGGTTTATCGCATAAAAACAAAACTTTTTGACTCTCCGGTAGAAACAGATTGACCTAAAGAAAAAGCTTTTTCTGCGGTCCAATCTCCCTTTCTCCTCCAAGTATTTCTACGAATACGCTTTTTTGACCTAGAAGTACGTTTCTTTGGAACCGCCATTCAAAAATAAAAGAGATTACTCATTTTTATAGTTGGATGTGAAAGACATATATTGTTCAAAATGGACCGTTCTTTCTATTCATTATCTAGATCGAATCGGTTCCTATTGGTTCCCGTTGATACGAATGATAATTTTTGTAATCTCTTATTTAAGTTCTATGTGAAGTGATGAGCATCATAGAATAGAATTTCCCATAAGATGAGTCTATTGAAAGCCAATCAATCAGTTCCACAACGATTTAGTTAATGACTCCGAATAAAATAACTAAAATAACTAGGTCGTATTTGATTGGGTCGAGTTATTGGTGGGTCTCATGATCCATATCAGAATCAAGGACTTTTTTGGTGTATTTTATTCCTTACTATATTTTAGTTCTTTCAGATCTTCTTTTTTTTATTGCTTCTTCAAAAAGATCTAATAGCTGGTGAATCGGAAACAATTAATAAGACTAAAAAAAAAGAATTTTGATTTTATCATGGAACGTACATATGACTATGCATGGATCATACCTTTCATTCCACTTACAGTTCCTATGTCAATAGGATTGGGACTCCTGCTTGTTCCGACAGCAACAAAAAACATTCGTCGTATGTGGGCTTTTTTTAGTGTTTCATTGCTAAGTATAGTTATGGTTTTTTCTGCCGATCTGTCTATTCAGCAAATAAATGGCAGTTTCATCTATCAATATCTATGGTCTTGGACCATCAATAGTGATTTTTCCTTAGAGTTGGGCTGCTTGATCGATCCACTTACTTCTATTATGTTAATACTAATCACTACTGTTGGAATCATGGTTCTTATCTATAGTGACAATTATATGTCTCATGATCAGGGATATTTGAGATTTTTTGCGTCTATGAGTTTTTCTAATACTTCTATGTTGGGATTAGTTAC